TTTACTTGTTCTCCAATCATAGTTATATATTTTTATCAAAAATTGTTTATTTCTCTTGAAATCTCTTTCTTGAATGTTTATTTTTAGTTTTACACACGTCTTTTTTTAGGGGACCTACATCCATTATGTGGCATAGGCGTTACATCCCGTATAAACCTTAATAGTATACCACTTCTACGAATAGCTCTTAATGCTGCATCTCTTCCAAGACCGGGACCTTTTATCATGACTTCTGCTCGTTGCATGCCTTGATCCGCTACCGTTCGAATAGCATTTGCTGCTGCGGTTTGAGCGGCAAATGGTGTCCCCCTTCGTGTACCCTTGAAGCCACACGAACCGGCAGAGGACCAACAAATCACCCGACCCCGTACATCTGTAACAGTCACAATGGTATTGTTGAAACTAGCTTGAACATAAATAACACCTTTTGGTATTTTACGAGGATGCTTACGCGAACCAATACGTCCATTTTTACGTGAACCAACTTTTGGTATAGGTTTTGCCATATTTTATTATTATTATTTTAAAAATTAAAAAATATAAGTCCGAAATATATGGATATATCCATTTCCTGTCAAAAACGGATTCTTTACTATATTTCTATCTTAATTATATTCTATTTCTACTAAGATAGATTTGAAATATAAAGCAATAATATTTGTTATTTGTTATAATACTTATAACATAGAATAGATTCTAATATAGAATCTATACTATATTTTTGTTTTGTGAAAATATTATCCTTGTCTTTGTTTATGTCTTGGATTGGAACAAATTACTATAATTCGTCCTCGTCTGCGGATCAATCGACATTTTTCACAAATTTTACGAACAGAGGCTCCTATTTTCATATTTATCATTCCTTAACTTAATGCCGAATCTATTTATTGGAAGAAAATAGGGTTTCCTTATTACATTTTTTACTTTCCCGGTCATCGTATCGTATACATATAAAAGAAGAGTACGTGGAATTTTCTTGGAAACATAGCCCAGAATCTTATTTAAATTCTATTTTTTCTATAAAGGAACCTGGAATATACCCTGAGAAGTGATTCAATAATTAAATCTTCATGAATTTTTTGTTTTCTATTCTAGTTAATTAAATCCTCTTTACACATTCACTAATGTATTAGGAGTAATATTAGAAATCTGTGTTTTCGCTCTCCATTGACAAGAATGGATAGAAGTTTTTTATATAATTCGGATATCAAATCAAATAAGAATATCCGAAAAATTACCATATATAACATAAAACTTCTCCGCCGATTCTTTCTAATCGAGCCTCTCGATCTGTCATTATACCTCTAGAAGTAGAAAGAATTACAATCCCCATACCTCCTAAAATTCTAGGAATTCGTTGATAGTTAGAATAGATTCGGAGACCTGGTGTACTGATCCTTTTTAAATTTAAAAACGTTTTAGATGATCCTTTCCTATTTCTTCTATATCGTAGAGTTAAAACTAAAAAGTATTTGTTGTTTTCCCGATGTTTTCTGACGTTTTCAACAAAACCCTCTCGTAAAAGTATTTTAACAATGTTTTCGATAATATTAGTAAGTGGTATTTGAACTGTTCTTTTTCTATTCATGTCAGCATTGCGTATCAAGGTTATTATATCAGCGATGGTATCCTTACCCATGATAAATGAAAATGATTTTTGTTCCTTACTTTCAATATAATCAACGTGCTCCCATTTTTTGATTCAATAAAATATCTAATTATTGAATATGAGAATATAATGAATGAATACTTTAATACTATATATAATCTTATTCTAATCTAATAGGATAATGTATATATATAGAAGATTCTCAAACTAAAAAAAAATCGAATATTAGAAAATGAACTTTTATACTAATTAATTTGGAATGCGAATTCTGAATTCTATTTTTTATAGAATTCAGAATTCGCATTTTGATTTTGAATATATAAATATATATATTTCATTCCTTTTTTTCTATCTATTATATTATTATTTTTGAAATATTAATTACATAATTGAAATTATTAAATGATATACCCATATAATGATCTCGTATTATATTATAATACCTCGGGTGCTAATGAAACTATTTTAGTAAAATTTAACTGTCTCAATTCTCGAGGTATTGCGCAAAAAATTCGAGTTCCTTTTGGATTTCCTTCTTTATCAATTACAACCGCAGCATTATCATCATACTTTATTATCATACCATTACTACGTTTGAGTTCTTTACAAGTACGTACAATTACAGCTCTGATCACTTCTGATCTTTCTAAAGGCGTATTTGGTACTGCTTTTTTAATTACAGCAACAACAATGTCACCAATATAAGCATACCGTCGATTACTAGCTCCTATGATTCGAATACACATCAATTCGCGAGCTCCACTATTATCGGCTACATTTAAATAGGTTTGAGGTTGAATCATATCATTTTTTTTTATCTTTCAGTCAAAAAGTTGAAGTAAAAAAAATATTTTGTGTTCAAAAAAAAAAAAAAGAAACCCACAATTGCAATTTTTTTTCATACTAAAGACCTCTTTCCTTCGAATGATTATTCTGAAAGAATGAATTGAGTTCGTATAGGCATTTTCGATGCTGCTATTGAAATAGCTTTTCTAGCTATAGTTTCTGAGACCCCACTCATTTCATAAAGTATTTTGCCGGGTTTAACGACAGCTACCCAATATTCGGGAGATCCCTTTCCCGAACCCATACGCGTTTCGGTAGGTCTTACTGTAACAGGTTTGTCTGGAAATATGCGTACCCATATTTGTCCACCCCGACGGACATTTCGTGACATTGCCCGGCGCCCTGCTTCTATTTGTCTAGATGTGATCCAAGCGGGTTCAAGTGCCTGCAGAGCATATTTGCCGAAGCAAATACGATTACCTCGATAGGCTTTTCCTTTCATTCTTCCTCGATGTTGTTTACGGAATCTGGTTCTTTTAGGGTTATAGTTGATGGTTTTTTCTCAATTCCATCTCTATTACAGAACCGTACATGAGATTTTCACCTCATACGGCTCCTCACGAATGAATCGATTCAAAAATATTTAATCGATAACAAAATATACAATAACATACATGTTGATCTATTAGAAATTTGTATATCTTGCTTTGATATATATTGTTTTGGTATAAGATTCTAACGAATCTGTATTTGTCTTTTCTTTTTATTATCGTATCGGATTGGCAAAAATTTTGAAATAAAAAAAGAAAAAAAAATTATCGCGGGCGAATATTTACTCTTTCATTATCAATTTCAGATGGAATGTAGGGTTAGTCCACAATTCCTCAAAAAACAATGAATTGGTTCTTAGTTTCTTCCGCCATCCCACCTAATGAATTATTAAGATTTGTTTTTACTTAAAAAAAAATTATCTTAGGTATTCACAGGTTCCGTCGTTCCCATCGCTTTTCGATTTATGGTTAGGTCTAAATTCTACAATGGAGCCTCTATTAATAAGATTTTATTTTAATAAAATTTTATTATTTATTTTATTCTTTTTTGTTGAATCAACCTTCTCAGTTTGATTGATTCGCGGCTCTGGATTTTTTTATTCTAGGAATATATTCCATCCATTATGGATGAATTTTTAATATGGATGCTTTATTACACTACCTTTTATGAGATGACCCATAGACCTTTACATATTAGAATTCTATATCATTGATATCTTTTTTTTCTCTCTTTCTTTCACCTCTTCGTTTATCTGTATATTCTTATTGCTTTACAACTCATAATCAGATTCGTTTTTATTTCCGTTTTCAGTTGCTATAATTATATAACCCCATATATCTTTATTTATTTGGACGGGTTCTTTATATCCAGATAATGCGAAGCGATGAGTAGGTTATTAGTTCTTTAGTTCTTTATTAAAAAATTCGTAGAATTTTTGTTTTAATTGAACCACTCTAAAAAAACCAACGAGTCGCACACTAAGCATAGCAATTCCTTCCCTATAAAATAATTATTAAAATTTTTTATTGAATCTTATAAAATTTGTCATTTATTCTTTTGGAATAAGAATATATTAAGAATTCCTCATTTTTTGTTTTATCCAAAGATGGAAGCTTAAAGATACGGAAAAGTTTATTATTCTTTGTTTAGAAATATCCAAACTTTGATCCCTAATACCCCATAAATAGTTCGAACTGGATAAGAACAATAATCAATTTTAGCTCGAATGGTTTGTAGAGGAACCCTACCTTCTCTGATCCATTCTACACGTGCAATTTCTTTTCCGTCGATACGTCCCGCAATTTGTACTTGAACTCCTTTTGTACCCGCCTGTTCAGCTAATTCAATAGCTTTTTTGATTGCTTTACGAAACGGAATTCTATTCTTTAATTGTCCGGCTATAAATTCTGCAAGAATATTAGGGTCTCTATAAGCATTTGGAATTCTTGTAATTGCAATATTGAGTTTTCGGTTCACACAATTCAGTTTTTTTTGCACATTTATCTGTAATTCTTCGATTCTTCGAGGCTTACCCTCGATTAATAACTTGGGAACTGCCATATAGATTATGACTTGAATCAGATCGATTCTTTTTTTAATCTTTATCCGTCCAATTCCCTCTACACCAGAGGATATTCTTATTGTTTTTTGTATATAATTCTTGATACAATCTCGTATTATTTTATCTTCTTTTAGATTCTCGGAATAATTTGTTGGTTGTGCAAACCAAATAGAATCATGACTTTGAGTTGTACCAAGTCTGAAACCAAGCGGATGTATTTTTTGTCCCATAATTCCTCACTACTCTATATAAAATGATACGACTTATTTTTCTACTTTTTTATCTTTTTGTTATATATCTTTATGACTCATTGACTTAGTTCGTTGAAATTTAGATTGTGACTAGCATTTGCTGCTGGAGAATAAACCAATTCAAAAAAAATGTTAACGACGAGATCTATTATCATTTTTCGCATATCCTAGGACGTTTCGAGTAGGTGAAAATTCTCCCAATTTATGGCCTACCATACGATCTGTTATATAAATAGGTAAA